TAGTAAAAAGTTTTACTAAATATTCTAATTTTCCGTAGAAAAAAGTGCGTTCAAGAAGGGCTCTATAAGATGTTGATCGTAAATGAGAGGATTGGTTGCAAAGAAAAAAGAAAATAGATTCGTATTCACATACATGAAAATTATATAAGAACACGAATAATCTTTGATTTCTAAAAAAAAAAAAAGAAATAGAGTTTTTTGGAATAAAAAAACTATTCCAATTATTATTATGATACTCATAAAGAAAGAATCGTAATAAATGCAAAGACGAGGCATCTCTTACCCAGTACCGAAGGATTTGAACCAAGATTTCTAGATGGGCGGGGTAAGGTAGTAATATATCTAACACAGAATTACAATGTAAAAATTTGTCCTCTAAAAAAGGAAATATTGAATGAATTGATCGAAAATTATGAGATTTGACTTTTTTTTTTTTCTCTAGAGAAGCTATTAATAGAAGATAAAATGGAATTTCCACAATAACTGAAAATCCTTCTGATATCATTTGCGAATAAAAATTGTGTTTGTGCCCCCAAAAGTCATTTTTGTTAGAATCGTTAGACGAAAGAATCAAATGATTCTGTTGATACATTCGAGTAATTAAACGTTTCACAATTAGTAAACTATATTTCCTATTACCTGAAGTTTCCAACAAAATAGATTTATTTAAATCATGACCATATGCAAACGAAAAAATATATTCCTGAAAGATAAGTGGATATAAAAAGTTGTGTTGCCAAGAACCCTCTAGTTCTATATATCCTTGGAATTCTTCCATTTAAAACCAGACCTAAAACTAAAAAAAAAAAAAAAAGAAAAAAAAATGGGGGGTTCTTAAGTTATCAAATGATACATAGTGCGATACAGTCAAAACAAGGTATTTTTTTTTTTAATAGATACCTCGGTAAATTCATCAGCGGACTCTCTCTTTTTTACGTCCAATTTGTTTTTTTGTTATTAAGAAATAACATAAAACGTTGGTTAGAAATCCTTTATTTTTTCAACCCAATCGCTCTTTTGATTTTGGAAAATCTTTATCAATATACTGTTTCTTCTACACACTCATGTCCATCTTCATATGGAGAATGGGGAGTTTAATAGTTAGGATTCACTAAAAAAGAAAATCCACACGTGGGAGAATCCTTTCCCGCATCAGGCACTAAGTTTTTTTAACGTCTAATTAGATCGGGTAATCATTCAAATTACGAAGATAAGCTCGTTGCTTATTATTTCCAAAAAATTAGAACCCATAAGGATAGGGTTCGATCCATTTATTCAATCGACCCAACAGTGAATTCATTGCATTTCCTTCCAAGAAATAAAAGAAAGGTTTGTACTGCTTTGATAAGAATGAAATAGGTTCCAAATTCTCTATTGATACGACATGCTCTTTTTTCCATAAATTTCCTTTCCGGATCAGTCGTGGTCGTATAAAATCTACCGATGGTGTAGACGAATTCCTTACTTCATCCAAATATGTAAAAGATCTTAGCCGCACTTAAAAGCCGAGTACTCTACCGTTGAGTTAGCAACCCCCCAAATAGCTATGTTATGTAGATAAAATCAAAATAAATAAAATAGGATTGGAATCAAAACGTTGAATTAGCAAGAAATCGCAAAAAAATTTTGAGTTGATTCCCGTTACGAACATAAAAACAAACACCAATATCAGAGATTCTTGAATTAAAAATTTGCTAAACAAATAATCTACATTAAATAATCTACATTTTTAGATCAAAAAATGTGATTTTATATCAAAACAAATTTAATGAATCCTTGAATAAAAATATTGGGCAGAAGACATAAAAAACCATTTCATTTTTTAATTTCACAATTGAATTATATTTGTTCAATACATTCTTGTCAATATGAATAAAAAAGAAAATACAATTACAAGAAATTCCATTTTCTTTTTTATTTTACTTTCAATTGAATAACGTTAATGTACTCAAATTCAAATCAAATCCAATTCTATTATTCTATTATATGATATAATTGAAATTGCGAACTCTAAATAGAAAACAAAGAAAAAATGAAATATTTAATATGGAGGAAAATTTTTGTTGGATTGGCGCTACAAAAAAAAGTACAGGACTAAAAAGTTCTACAAAATTACAAACTCATTGAAAGTTTTTATATAAAAAGTAGAAAGAGTGTCTTTATAAAAATTAGAAAGAGTGTCTTTTGCAGGTTGAGCGCCTTTTCTGTTTTGAATAAAAACAAGCCTCTTTATAAGATCTTTAACAGTTTCTGTAATTTGAGCGCCTTTCTCAATAAAATAAGAAATAGCATCAAGATTTAAATAAGTTTTATTTTTTATCGGATCATAAAAACCTACTTTCTGCAGATATCTCCCCTCTCTTCGGGACCGAGCATCAATTGCAACGATTTGATAGAAGGCTCATTGGGATAGATTTAACCCCCCTTGGAAACGTATAGGAAGTTTTCTCCTCGTACGGCTCGAGAAAAAATGATTAAAAAAAAATGTATGCATAAATTAGAATGACCAATCAAAAAGTCTATAAAATCCTCAATCCTCAAATGAATTAAAATTAAGCCCTTTCTTTCCTCAAAAAAATCATTTGTATACTCATAACTCAAGTTGGATAGGTTTCAAGGAGCAAAAAAAAAATCCTTTAGCATTTATCATTTATTGAGCAGTCTAAAATACGCTCTGTTTTGTCTCATTTAACATCGATTTGAATTGATCCCAATCAATTGTTGCGACAATTCAAAAGAGTCTTTCCTTGTTCCGGAAGCCTTTATCTTGTTTTTTGAATCATTGGGTTTAGACATTACTTCGTTGATTTTTAATTCTTTCAAAAATGGCAGCAACATACCTTTTTATTATTTATTTCTATCAAAGAATCTAATCATATGAACGAGGGATTTCCGCACGATATATATAAATCAAATTAATAAAAAAGGTTTATCAAAATATCCCGGGGGATTCAAAATTTGCTTTATTTTGATCCTTTCTATTTTTCTGTCAAAGATAACTTACGAAGTTGTTCCAACTTATTCTTTTGATTGACACTAACCCTAGACCCCTTTCCCTTGAGAAATAGCTCAATACTTTCTACTCGAGCTCCATCATATTCCATTACACCCCAACAAACCGGGTTCGAGTGAAACAGAGAAAAAGATGTCGAGTTAAGAGCATCCTTTATTATAGAATGATGGATATAAGAATCCATAACAGATCATGTCCTTCAAGTCGCACGTTGCTTTCTACCACATCGTTTCAAACGAAGTTTTACCATAACATTCCTCGAATTTGGAACCGGGTTGCGGTTGATTCAATTATCGAATCATGAATAGTCATTGGTTCACAGTTAAGACAGTTGTTACATAGATTCGATACTAATATATCTTACACTTTTTTATTTTAGTACTGTTCTTTTTTCTAAATTTTTTTCTTAATTAACATTTTTTATACAAATTACAAAAAATTAAAATGGACAATAAGACGATATCCCTAAGAGATAAGCTAAGAGAGATAAATCCATTTTTCTTTTTCAACTCAACCTTTAAATATATTTTTTTTTTATTTATATATATAAATAAAAAATATATAAAAAAAAAAAAATATAATAGTCAAAATACAATTAGTTTTTCGGGGATGAACAAAAAAGAACTAACTTCCTTCTATAATTTTAGATGAATATTTTTTGTCTATATTATATATTCCTATATCATATATAGAGGATGGATATAGGATAGGTAAAGACGCAACTTTTTTATAATTAAAATCTCTGTAATCTATAACCCTATCGTGCCTCAATACCCAACGGAGGCGCCTTTAGTTGCGTGTCATTTGAGCCTGAAGTTGTGAAAGATGTAAAAAATATCTAATTTTTGTTATTCTAATCGTTAGCCAAAAGAGTCAAACTCTAGCCAATCTTACACCTTATAAACTAAACTTTAGAAAAAAAGTTTTTTTCTTATTATTAACTAAAATTACATAGGCTCTGGGACGGAAGGATTCGAACCTCCGAATAGCGGGACCAAAACCCGATGCCTTACCGCTTGGCCACGCCCCACTTCGATTTCTATACTAATAAACACTAATATTGTTGTTGATTGTTCGTCAATTCCAGCCCAACTATCTAAAGAATCAATTAGATTCTGTTGGTTAGTATTTTAACTTCGACACATGTAGACATAGAAAAAATGAATTTATTGATCATTACCAATAATTCCATTAAGATATTATATGAAAATAGAATTTATTCTATTCTCTATTGAGAATGGAAGGTTTTTTGATTGAGTGAGTAAGTTCAAAAAACGAAAGATTTTTTTCTATCAATAACTCAATCAAAATACAATTTTTAAAAAAACAATCTGTTATGCTTAATATCTTTAGTTTGATCGGTCTTAATTCTGCTCTTTATTCGAGTAGTTGTTTCTTTGCCAAATTGCCGGAGGCCTATGCTTTTTTGAGTCCAATTGTCGATTTTATGCCAGTCATACCTCTACTTTTTTTTCTCTTAGCCTTCGTTTGGCAAGCTGCTGTAAGTTTTCGATAAGATCTTTCATCTTATCTTATCCTATAAAAATAAATGCTTTTTTTTCGAGAAAGAGGATTCTATTCTAATACTCACTAATTAACAAAAAAAGTCTTACAATATGAGCCTTTTAAAAAAAATTTTAAATTATTAAATTTAAAATATTAAATAAAAATTCTTGGATCGACACAATCCACATTATCTCATTTTCCATTCTAACTCGTTTTTTAGATAACTGAACACCTTATTGCGATACTCCAGAATATCAACAGGTTTGTATAAAAAATTATTGATAAGTAAGACAATAATAGATAAGATAATAATAACTTTCTTTTTTATTTCTTATTTATATATATTAAGAAATAAAAAAGAAAAAGAAATAAAAAAGAAAATGCCTTTCGGCGTCAAACCAAATAAAAAATTATAGGATATGCGGTATAAAAATAGGGAATTTATTATCTAAAAAAAAAACTCTTGGAGATTTTTAATGCT